GTTATGGAAGAAGGAACCGAGAAGGAGGTATCAGCAACAACTGGTTTTATTACGGGACAGCTCATGATGTTCATATCGATCTATTATGTGCCTCTGCATCTAGCATTGGGTAGACCTCATACAATAACTGTCCTAGTTCTACCGTATCTATTGTTTCATTTCTTCTGGAACAATCACAAAAACTTTTTTTATTATGGATCTACTACCAGAAATTCAATGCGTAATCTCAGCATTCAATGTGTATTCCTGAATAATCTAATTTTTCAATTATTCAACCATTTCATTTTACCAAGTTCAACGTTAGCCAGATTAGTCAACATTTATATGTTTCGATGCAACAACAAGATGTTATTTGTAACAAGTAGTTTTGTTGGTTGGTTAATTGGTCACATTTTATTCATGAAATGGGTTGGATTGGTATTATTCTGGATACGGCAAAATCATTCTATTCGATCTAAAAAGTACCTTGTGTCAGAATTGAGAAATTCTATGGCTCGAATCTTTAGTATTCTCTTATTTATCACCTGTGTCTACTATTTAGGCAGAATGCCGTCGCCTATTGTCACTAAGAAACTGAAAGAAACCTCAGAAACGGAAGAAAGGGGAGAAAGTGAGGAAGAAAGCGATGTAGAAACAACTTCCGAAACGAAGGAGACTAAACAGGAACAAGAGGGATCCGCCGAAGAAGACCCTCCCCTTTGTTCGGAAGAACAGGAAGATCCGGAAAAAATAGATGAAACGGAAGAGATCCGAGTGAATGGAAAGGAAAAAACAAAGGGGGAATTCCACTTTCACTTTAAAGAGACATGCTATAAAGATAGCCCAGTTTACGAAGATTCTTATCTTGATAGGTATCAAGATAATTGGGAATTGGGAAGACTTAAAGAAGAGAAAAATGAAAAGACTTATTTCTGGTTTGAAAAACCTCTTGTGACTTTTCTTTTCGATTATAAACGATGGAATTGTCCATTGCGATATATAAAAAATGATCGGTTTGAAAATGCTGTACGAAATGAAATGTCACAATATTTTTTTTATACATGTCCAAGTAATGGGAAACTAAAAATATCTTTTACATATCCACCTAGTTTATCGACTTTTTCGGAAATGATAGAACGAAAAATGTCTTTGTACACGACAAAAAAATTATCCCATGGAGACCTGTATAATTTTGGGGTTTATACCAATGAACAAAAAAAATAATAAAAATATTGACACATAAAAAAAATATAAGAATAAATAAGACGAGATTCGTCCACCCCCCATAAATCTGATCCCTTCACCTATAAGGGAACTTGTAAGGCCAACTCCGTTTATAATTCCATCAATTATATGTCTATCAAAAAACTGAGTTAGTTCGGTTAATCCTCTTATACCCATGGTTAAAACCCTAGTATAAAAAATATCTATGTAACCACGATTATATGACCAATTGTATATAATATTTTGGATTTGGTCCAAGATAATTCTTTTAGAGCCTCCTTTTACAAATGAATTGATTAAGTCCAAATTATAGAAAAATGAATAAACAGACCCGTATAAAATATATGCTATGAATAATCCGAAAAGGGCTATACTTACTGAAAAAATTGAATTTGTAAAAAATTCATACCAATTCACAGAATAATTCGAATTTGGATGGAAAAGGTTTTGGGATGGGGTTAACCATTTCGATAATATATCAAAATCCATTACTCCTGGATCAAAAGAAATTCCTATTGATCCAACGAACAAAGTAAATAGTACCAATACAAGCAGAGGAAATAGCATAGTGTTGTCTGATTCGCGAGGATACATGGAAGTATATTTATTTCCAAAGCAAGTACTAAAGTATCGTATCCTATCATTATAAATTTTTTTATATGTATCTTTTGAAAAAAAGTGGATCTTATTATTAATTTTTGATAAATGTAAATTTTTATTGACTCTTTTTGGTGCTTCTTTTCCCCATAGAGATATTGAATAGAACGAGTTGTTTTTAGTGCTACTGTGGTTTTGAAAATAAACGCGCAAATACCCATCAAAGGTAAGTAAATATACCCGAAACATATAAAATGCGGTTAATCCTGCTGTGAAACAAGATATTATTGCAAAAATTGGTGAATATAACCAACTATCATTAAGAATTTCATCTTTGGACCAAAAACAAGCAAGAGGTGGAATACCACAAATAGAAAGTGTACCTAATAAAAAAGTAGTTCTTGTAATTGGAACATATCTTGTTAAACCACCCATAAGAACCATATTCTGACTTTTTTCTGGTGAATATCCAACAATGGGTTCCATTGAATGAATAATAGATCCAGATCCCAAAAACAATAAAGCTTTAGAATAGGCATGAGTGATCAAATGGAATAAAGCCGCTCGATAAGAACCTATACCTAGAGCTAACATAATATAACCTAATTGAGACATTGTAGAATAGGCTAAACTTCTTTTAATGTCTCTTTGAGCAAGAGAAAAAGTAGCTCCTAATAGTACTGTTATTACACCCATTAAAGAAATGAAATTCATTATATAAGGTATGTCTATGAAAAGAGGAATAAGTCGAGCTACAAGAAAAATTCCTGCTGCTACCATAGTAGCAGCGTGTATAAGGGCCGAGATAGGAGTAGGTCCTTCCATGGCATCAGGTAACCATACGTGGAGGGGGAATTGTGCAGATTTAGCAACTGCACCGACAAATAATAAAGAGGCACACAAAGTAGCAAATAAAGAGCTAATCCCACTATTATGGATCAGGTTATTAGCTATTTCGAACAAATCCCGAAATTCCAAACTACCTGTTATCCAATAAAGACCTAAGATTCCTAATAATAAACCAAAATCTCCTACACGATTAGTTACAAAAGATTTTTGACAAGCACTTGCGGCAATTGGTCGTGTAAACCAAAACCCTATTAATAAGTATGAACACATTCCCACTAGTTCCCAAAAAATATGAATTTGTATCAAATTAGAACTAGTAACTAATCCCAACATGGAAGTATTGAAAAAACTCATATAAGCAAAAAATCTCAAATATCCTTGGTCGTGAGACATATAATTGTCACTATAAATAAGAATCATGACTCCAACAGTAGTAATTAGTATTGACATAATAGAAGAAAGTGGATCGATCAAGTATCCAAACTCTAAGGAAAAATCATTATCTATGGTCCAAGACCATAGATATTGATAAATAAAACTTCCATTTATTTGTTGAATAGACAGATTGGCCGAAAATCCCATAGCTATACTTAACAGAAAAATACTAGGAAAAGCCCACATACGACGAATATTTTTTGTTGCTGTCGGAATAAGTATAAGTCCAAATCCTATTGACATAGTAACTGTAAGTGGAAGAAAAGGTATTATCCATGCATATTGATATGTATGTTCCATAAGAAAACACAAATTGAGATTTTTTTTTATAATTAAAAATTTTTTCGTAATTGTTTCCGATTCACCAATTCCTATCTCTTTCGAAAAGAACAATAAACAATAATAAGAACAATAAACAATAATAATAATAATTATTAAATAAATAAAAATAAAATAATATAATATATATATATATTATTAATAATAAAATTATAATAAAATGTATATATTATTTGTTATGTTTATGTTAATAAAATATGTTTATATTAAATTAAAATTATGTTAAATGTTAAAAGTTAAAAAAAAAAACGATCTATTCCGAACAATACATGTCTTTCACATACAGCAATAAATAAAAATGAGTAACCCTTTTTTGAATGGCAGTTCCAAAAAAACGTATTTCTATTTCAAAAAAATATATTCGTAGGAATATTTGGAAGAAAAGGGGATATTTAACTGCAGTAAAAGCTTTTTCTTTAGCGAAATCGTTTTCTACCGGACATTCAAAAAGTTTTTTTGTGCGACAAACAAATAATAGAGTCTTGGGATAATCGGAATTAACGTAGCCCGAAGAACTTAAAATTTTTTTAAGATGAACGATTCACACTAATTAATGTATTGAACTACTCAATATTAGTTAGAACTAGCTGCTTTGGTATGTAGAATAAAAGTTTTCCGTATACTGGGTTCTTAAATAGTATTTTTCCCTATCCATTAACTTTTCACAATAGAAAAATAGAATTAAGATTTTCTATTGTGAATAGTACAATTGCCATAGATATTTAAACTCTTTTATTTTGTTATATGCCTAGCCTAAAACTTAATGATACTAAAGTATCGGAATCGTTAGAAAAATTCCAAATGGATTTAGTGATGAAATTGTAATACATATCTTAGTTATTTTTTTTTTTTTTTTCATCGATTCTAATTCTAATGTTTCCTAAACTATTGAATCCTTGATTCTCGACGATTCAACATGAAATGAATATTATTATTTCAAGTAAGCCGCCATGGTGAAATCGGTAGACACGCTGCTCTTAGGAAGCAGTGCTAGAGCATCTCGGTTCGAGTCCGAGTGGCGGCATCCTCTAAAAGAGACACAATGTATCCTATAATGTATTCAATTTCCGATTTCAATTCTGTAATGGGACCCCTTTTTTATGATATTTGCGACTTTAGAACATATATTAACTCATATCTCTTTTTCGATTATTTCAATTGTGATTACGATTCATTTCATGACCTTATTAGTCCACGAAATTATAGGATTACGTGATTCGTCGGAAAAAGGGATGATAGCTACTTTTTTCTCTATAACAGGATTATTAGTTTCTCGTTGGATTTCTTCGGGACATTTTCCGTTAAGTAATTTATACGAGTCATTAATCTTCCTTTCATGTAGTTTCTTTATTATTCATAGAATTTCCAAGAAATTGAACCATAAAAATGATTTAAGCACAATAACTAACCCAAGTACTATTTTTACTCAGGGCTTCGCTACGTCGGGTCTTTCAACTGAAATGCATCAATCCGCAATATTAGTACCTGCTCTACAATCTCAGTGGTTAATGATGCACGTAAGTATGATGTTATTGAGCTATGCAGCTCTTTTATGCGGATCGTTATTATCAATCGCTCTTCTAGTCATTACATTTCGAAACAACATCAATGTTTTTTGTAAAAGCAATAATTTCTTAATTAGATCATTTTTCTTTGGTGAGATTAAATACTTGAATGAAAAAAGAGGAAGCCTTTTTAAAAACACTTCTTTTCTTTCATTTCGAAATATTTACAAATATCAATTGACTCAGCGTTTGGATTATTGGAGTTATCGTATGATTAGTTTAGGGTTTACCTTTTTAACCATAGGCATTCTTTGTGGAGCAGTATGGGCTAATGAAGCATGGGGATCTTATTGGAGTTGGGATCCGAAGGAAACTTGGGCATTTATTACTTGGACCATATTCGCGATTTATTTACATACTAGAACAAATAAAAGTTTACAAGGTACGAATTCGGCACTTGTAGCTTCTATAGGATTTTTTATAATTTGGATATGCTATTTTGGGGTCAATCTATTAGGAATAGGTTTACATAGTTATGGTTCATTCACATTAGCATCTAATTGAATAAGCTACATGAAGGATACATAAGAATATCGGCCTATATATAACGAAAGTTTGCTTGTTCGAGTTTTTGTTTTGACAATTCAAAACAAAAACTCGAAATGCATCTCATTACAATTCTAATTCACTTTATTTTTTTGTGTTGTACAGCGAACGATTTAAAAAATCTTAAAATTAAAGAATTATAAGACTTTTTGTCTCATTAATGAAACACTATCCATAAAAGTAATTAGATAGGATAGCTTGTACCCTATCAACTGATAACGAGAGAACGAAATCAGGATAAATACCAATTCCTATTACGGGTAGAAAGATACAGATTGAAACAAATAGTTCTCGTGGTCCAGAATCCAAAAAATTAGAGTGTGGAACATTGAATAGCTTGTATCCATAGAACATCTGACGTGACATAGATAATAAATAAATAGGAGTTAATATAATTCCAATTGACATTACAAAAGTAATTAGTATTTTTGGCATTAAAAGATATTTTGGACTAGTAATTATTCCAAAAAATACTACTGATTCCGCAACAAAACCACTCATTCCTGGCAATGCAAGAGAAGCCATCGAGAAACTACTGAACATGGTAAATATTTTTGGCATTGGGATAGATATCCCTCCCATTTCGTCGAGATAAACAAGATGTATTCTATCACAACTCGTTCCCGACAAGAAAAAAAGTGCAGCACCAATAAATCCATGAGAGAGTATTTGTAAAATGGCTCCATTGAGTCCCATGTCGGTTATAGAACCAATTCCTATAATTGTAAAACCCATGTGAGATACAGAGGAATAGGCTATTCTCTTTTTTAAATTGCGTTGACCGAGAGAAATTGAAGCTGCATAGATTATTTGCATCGTTCCAACTATTACCAACCAGGGAGAAAATATAGAATGAGCGTGGGGTAATAATTCCATATTGATCCGAATCAATCCATATGCTCCCATTTTTAATAAGATTCCAGCTAGAAGCATACATGTACTGTAATGTGCTTCTCCATGGGTATTTGGTAACCATGTATGTAGGGGTATAATCGGCGATTTGACAGCATAAGCAATAAAGAAACCAAAATATAATATTATTTCCAATGCCACAGGATATGATTGATTAGCTAATCTTTCAAAATCTAATGTTGGTTCATTGGAACCATATAAACCCATACCCAGAACTCCTATTAAGAGAAAAATGGAACCCCCTGCTGTGTACAAAATAAATTTTGTAGCCGAGTAGAGACGTTTTTTTCCTCCCCACATGGATAAAAGTAAGTAAACAGGAATTAATTCTAACTCCCACATGATGAAAAAAAGTAAAAGGTCTCGAGAAGAAAATGGTCCTATTTGACCGCTGTACATTGTTAACATCAGGAAATAGAAAAACCGCGAATTTCGCGTAACTGGCCAAGCCGCTAAAGTAGCCAAAGTAGTAATAAATCCTGTCAGTAAAATAGGTCCTATGGAAAGTCCATCGATTCCCAGTCTCCAGTGAAAATCCAAAATATCGATCCATTTATAATCTTCCTCCAATTGGATTAATGGATCGTCCAATTGGAAATGATAACAGAATGCATAGGTTGTTAGAAGGAGTTCTAATAAACATATACAAAGAGTATACCATCTAAACATCTTATTTCCTCTATGAGGAAATAAGAAAATTGAGGAACCCGCGAATATCGGCAATACAACAAGTATTGTTAACCAAGGAAAATAACTCGTGATAAAGACAAGATATGTTTTGACCAGAAAAGCCCGTGCTCGGAATAATAAATTTTATCGAGTACGGGCTTTTGTCGGTAAAGAGGAATCAAATGATTCAAGTAGAGTTTTTTGTAACGTATCAATAAGATAGACCCATGCTGCGAGTTGTTTCATGCCATAAATAAACACGGACACTCAAAAAATCTGTTGGGCAGGCGGATTCACATCTCTTACAACCTACACAGTCCTCGGTTCTTGGTGCGGAAGCAATTTGCTTAGCTTTACATCCGTCCCAAGGTATCATTTCCAATACATCTGTAGGGCAGGCTCGTACACATTGAGTACACCCTATACATGTATCATAAATTTTTACTGAATGTGACATTGAATCTATAAATTCCAGTGTTGAGCATAAAAAATTTTCGATCTGGTAAAATAAAATTAGTAGTAAATGAACCATATATTTATATTGTAGACACCAGACGAAGCAGTGGTTTATCAAAATTTTTAGAATCAATATATTTCTAAATCTGTTCATGAGAAAAGTCCAAGAGACTTTGATTTCTCTTTCAACAACCATGATCATGTGAGTTGCACATGTGAATTCAAATTGACCAACAAATTGGTCAATATTTCAATATTAATTCAAAGTATTTATTGAATATGAAAATATTTATTATTCAATAGTAAATTAATTCAATACTATATTAAATTAACATTAAATTAACAATTAAACAATTAATTCGATATTATTATATTATAATTATTATAATATATATATAATAATTAATAATTATATATATATTATTATTATAATAGTAATATATATATAAGAGAAATTAAGATTATAATTAATAAGTAAGATATTGATTATTATATAAAATAATAATTTATATTTTTATAGGGTATAAATATAGTAGAATGTCTAGTCTAATAGTAGGATATCTAATAGATTAATATTCTATGTAATGTTATGTATCTTATGATCATAACTAATTATTCAACAAATTCGATTGATTGATACGAGTTGATTTTCTGTTACGATGGATTGATGAAACAATAGCTAGCCCAATAGCTGCTTCAGCAGCCGCAACGGCTATAACAAAGATTGAGAAAATGTCGCCTTTTAATTGGCGACTATCAAATATATCAGAAAATGTTACGAGATTGATATTAACTGAATTGAGTATAAGCTCAAGACACATAAGTGCTCTAACCATCTTTCGACTTGTGATCAATCCATAGATACCGATAGAGAATAAATAGACACTCAAAAAAAGTACATGCTCGAACATCATTGACTAACTCCTTATCAATCTCGATTCATTTCAATATGAACAACAATTCAACCGATTCGATTGATTAGAATAGAACGATTACAGAACAAAAGAAAGTATTGGCAATAGATAGATTTAATTAAAAATCTTATAAAAACCTTAAACCTTTCCGTTTATTTTATTTATTTAGAATTTATAAATCTTAGAATTTAATTCTAAGTATTTATTATTGACGAGCCATAGTAATTGCACCTATCAAGGAAACTAAAAGAATTATGGAAATGAGTTCAAACGGAAGATAAAAATCTGTTGATAAATGAATCCCAATTTGTTGAATGTTACTTATTAGATCCTGTTCTATAATTTGGCTTGATCTTGTAGTCCAAATAATTCCGTACCATGAGGTATCTGGGATAATAGTAATTAGTGAAAAAAGAATACTTGTACAAACTAGTGAAGTGACCCCATCCCCAATGGTCCAAAAATGGGAATCATTGGAGTATTCTGAACCATTCATGAACATTACAGCAAATATGATTAAGACATTTATGGCTCCAACATAAATAAGGAGCTGTGCGGCAGCTACAAAATAGGAATTCGATAGAATATATAATAAGGATATACAAACAAGAACCAATCCCAACGAAAAGGCAGAAAAAATGGGACTGGTAAGTAATACTACTCCCAGACCTCCTAATACAAGAACTGATCCAAAAAATACTACAAGAATATCATGTATTGGTCCAGGTAAATCCATTATTAAAATAATAAATTAATAAATAAGTCGAAATATTTCATGACCGTACTGAATGGTCCAGGAAAGGAAAAGGGGTTACCCCATTTTTTTCTTGTATATGATACGTTCCTAATTGAATTAAAGTATTTTTATATGGATTAATGTAGATATAGATAAAATTTTCGAGAAAAGAGTAATGGGGATTGTATATTTCGAAATCATCACGAAAAATATATTCTCAGTTTAAATCAAAGAATGATTCTCAACAATCAATAGTTATTAGTTATTATTTGTAGTTACTGACCAACCAAAATAAAAAAAGCTTGGATCCTTTATATCAAAACAAAATCTTAGTAATTGGTAATCGTTCTTGAATCAAAGGGTTTATCTTTGTCTATTTTGATTTGAGTCGAATTCATAACTGTTTGAATTGTGTAATCTCCAATTATTGACATTGGTAAACGACCCAAAGCAATCTGATTATAATTCAATTCGTGACGATCAGAAGTAGAAAGTTCATATTCTTCAGTCATTGATAAACAGTTTGTTGGACAATACTCGACACAATTACCACAAAATATACAGACCCCAAAATCAATACTATAATTAAGCAATTGTTTCTTTTTAATATCTCTTTCAAATTTCCAATCAACAACGGGTAAATCTATCGGGCATACACGAACACATACTTCACAAGCAATACATTTATCAAATTCAAAGTGGATTCGACCACGGAAACGCTCTGATGTGATCGATTTTTCATAAGGATATTGAATAGTTATAGGTAAACGATTTGTGTGGGATAAGGTAATTACGAAACTTTGACCAATATACCTTGCAGCTCGTATTGTTTGTTGACTATAATTCATGAACCCAGTCACCATAGAGAACATATTGTAAATATCCAGTAAAAAATTGATGTTTCTTTCTCTTGTTTAAAAGAGGTTATGAATCTGGAATATCGTTATTGTATTTTTTTATTTATAGTGAAACAAGTTGGGAAGAAGTTGTCAATAATAGATTTCCTAGAGAAATAGGTAAAAGAAATTTCCATCCAAGATTTAATAGCTGGTCCATTCTCATTCTAGGCAAAGTCCATCTTGTTGTGATAGGAATGAACAGAAACAAATAAGCTTTAGCTAATGTAATAAAGATACCAATTGTCATTCCAAAGACTCCGGCCATTTTATTTACTCCGAAAAGTTCAGGAGTAGATATGTACGGAATAGATAAATTCCACCCACCTAAGTAAAGAACTGTTACAAATAATGAAGAAAGTAATAGATTTAGGTAAGAAGCAATATAAAATAAACCAAATTTGATACCTGAATATTCGGTTTGATAACCTGCTACTAATTCCTCCTCTGCTTCCGGTAAATCAAATGGCAATCTCTCACATTCGGCTAGAGAAGAAATTAGAAAAACAATAAACCCTATAGGTTGACGCCACAGATTCCACCCCCAAAAACCATATTTTGACTGTGCTTCAACTATATCAACTGTACTTGAACTATTAGATAATCATAGTCGATAATAACATTACTGTTCCCATCGCTATTCCAAAACCGTACATGAAACTTTAGCTTCATACGGCTCCTCTATGGCCACAAATAAATGTAAGGACTGGTTCGGCATTATCGCCCTCTTTGGAGGGTAGATCGAATAAAGATACATCGGAGAGTCCCAAATTAGACCAATGGAATTCCGTCCGCTAGAATAAGAAAAAAAAAAAAGTGCTTCCGAATTGATCTCATCCTTATAATGATAATTTTTCTTTGTTCGGTAATAACTTAATCTTTCAATAAAATACTCGTTATCAATAATTATATATATAATTATCAATATATATAATTAGTAGGCATTAGTTAATTAGTAGGCATTAGTTCATGAATCATGATAAGAATTCCGTATGTATATGTATGAATACGGATATAGGAAAGAAAAAATAAATAAAGATCTTTTTTATTTTATTATAATTTTTATTCATTCATTCGATTATTGCATTCCATTTCTTTTGTTCCTCTTCTGTCTCAGAAGAGAAGAGGGTATTTTATTTAGAAAAATAAAAATAAAGGATTAATTCGTTCTTGATAGTCATTTCTTTTTTAATCAGTGAAAAGGAGCATACTCGAGATCGGAATCCTCGGGAGGTACTGCTTGATCATTTCTACCAACTTAAAGCCCTTATTATGATTCGTTTTATGCAGAAATATCTCTTTTTTTGATACCTTACATTATTCCCATTACTAATCCTTTGTGTACCTTGGTGTTCCTAACTGTCCACCGATTTTTGATTGATCCCCGGTATGGTAATACATACAAGACAGTAGTGGAAACTCCATACAGTTGATCTTTTGCACCCGCTTCAAGATATGATATAACTAATCAAAGAATCTCAATCTTGGGGTAAGCAGTTTATGCTGCTTATGTTTACTTTAACTTTATTCTTGTACATAGGGAATGAGATTTTCTCTTCTTACTGCAAATTTATAAGTTGTTTTGTTTCACTCATATAACTATCCGGTTTAACTCATCGATGAATAAAAAAAAATATCTATTCAATACATTCAACCTCTTTTCTTTATTTATTTATTTCTAGGAGAGAGGTAAAAGTTCATGTTCCAACGAATCACACGTAGAGATATTGATAACACACATAGAGTTAATGGTATTTCATAACTAATAGATTGAGCAGCAGCTCGTAGACCACCTGAAAAAGAATATTTATTATTCGATCCATATCCTGACATAAGAAGCCCAATAGGGGCAATACTTGAAATGGTGATCCATAAAAAAACACCTATACTGATATCACCTAGAACAAGCCGGTTCCCAAAAGGAATTACTAAATAACTTAGTAGAATTGATATGACCGCTATAGACGGTCCGACACTAAATAAACGAATATCTCCTCTAGATGGGAGTAGGTCCTCCTTAAAAAGTAATTTAGTCCCATCTGCTAGAGCTTGAAGAATTCCCAACGGACCAGCATATTCAGGCCCAATACGTTGTTGTATCGTTGCGGATATTTCTCTTTCTAACCACACAATTACTAGTACCCCTAGTATGATTCCAAATATAAGGGTAAAAATGGATACAAACATCCATATGAGTCCATAGATTTCTTTTATGGATTCCGATGTAGAAAAAGAATTGATAGCTTGTACTTCTGTCGTATCAATTATCATTTCAACGATCAACTTCTCCCATAATGATATCTATACTACCTAGTATCGTCATGATATCAGCCAATTTCATTCTTTTAACTAGCTGAGGAAGAATTTGCAAATTGATGAAACCGGGTGGACGAATTTTCCATCTCCAGGGGAAAACGCTATTATCTCCTATCAAATAAATTCCTAATTCTCCTTTGGGGGCTTCCACTCTGACATAAAGTTCTTGTTTCGACAATTCAAAATTGGGTGAAGGTTTTTTACTAATAAATCTATATTCAAAATTATTCCATTCGGAATTTTTTGCTCTATCAAAGCGCCGTACTTCTAAATTCTCATAGGGACCCCCAGGAATTCCTTCTAGAGCCTGTTGAATAATTTTTATAGATTCCCCCATTTCACCCATTCGTACTAAATAACGAGCTAATGAATCTCCTTCTTTTTGCCATTGGACTTCCCAATCGAATTCATTGTAACACTCATAATGATCAACCTTACGAAGATCCCATTGAATTCCAGAAGCTCGTAACATTGGTCCTGATAAACCCCAATTTATTGCTTCCTCTCCACCAATAATGCCCACTCTTTCAACTCGTTCCAAAAAAATGGGATTCCGTGTAATAAGTTTTTGATATTCAACAACTCCTGTTAAAGAATAATCGCAGAAATCCAAACATTTATCTATCCAGCCATGAGGTAGATCAGCAGCTACTCCTCCGATGCGGAAATAATTATGCATCATTCGCATACCTGTGGCGGCTTCGAATAGATCATATAACAATTCTCTCTCTCTGAAAATATAGAAAAAAGGAGTCTGTGCACCGATATCTGCCATAAAAGGTCCAAGCCATAACAAATGAGAAGCTATACGGCTCAGTTCTAGCATAATTACTCTTATATAACTGGCTCTCTGAGGTACTTGAACATTTTCCAATTGTTCTGGTGCATTTACCGTTATTGCCTCTGTGAACATAGTAGCTAAATAATCCCAACGTGTTACATAAGGGAGATATTGTATAATTGTTCGGTTTTCTGCTATTTTTTCCATCCCTCTGTGTAAATATCCCAATATGGGTTCACAGTCAATAACATCTTCACCATCGAGAGTAACGATCAGTCGAAGAACACCATGCATTGATGGGTGGTGAGGACCCATATTAACTATCATAAGATCTTTTCTTGTAGCCGGTACAGTCATATTTTTTTCTTCCTTAATTCATTATTCCACGAATTCCTCAAAACTAAGTTCATCAAACGATTAAATTAACGATTTTTTGGCTCCCGAATATCCAACTGACCCATTAATTTCTTATAACGGACTCTATTTTTCTTTGACAAATAAGCCAAGAGCCGTTGACGTTTTCCCAGAATTATTCGTAGACCTCTTTGCGATAAAAAATCTCTTTTGTGCAATTCCAAATGTGAAGTAAGTCTACGTATCTTACTGGTGAAACTGAATACTTGAAATTCAACAGAACCCTTGTTTTCTTCTTTTTCTTCTTGTGAAATGACTGAGATGAATGAATTTTTGACCATAAAAAAATTTTTCTATCTTTTTTTTCTTTCCCATGAATTTTACTTTACCGAATCGATCAGGAAAAATAAAAATAATAATTATTATGTCAGTTATTTTAATCTAGTACACACAAAAATTTTGATTTTTTCCTATTATTTTTTTTTTTTTTATTTTCTTTTTTTATCCAAATCAAATTTTCAATTTGATTTGGATAAAAAAGAAAGGGAAAATACATTTCTGCATTCATGTACCAGAATGTAATACAGAGTATACGTATATCTTTCAGCTTTCATCTACCGAAAATATCACACGACATATAGGAAATATACTATTAACAAATTCTGAATCGTGGATACATATATATCCTTGACATACTGAAACGACTGCCGTTATTGGTATTAAACCAATAGTGATTCATACAAGCTAAATCTTCTAATCGGTAATTGGGCCAAAGAAACAATTTGCATTTAATGAATTTATTTGTATCTGTATTAGTATTAAAATACTTGTCCTCATTCAAAAATTTTCCAGAGTTTTTTATGTTGTTTTCATTGCAAAATACTGGATTTCTATCCACAAAATTCCAATTACGAGAATTAAAACAAATTAGAATTCTCAATTCTCTACGGCGTCTAGGAGATAGAATATGTTCAGGAACAAGGAAATCATAATGACTTTTGTCTCCATCCACAAGCATATTGCCGTGTCTTGCAATGGGTTTATCAAAATTTTTCTTATCAACACATCTTTTTTTTATGCATTTTCTGTTAGTTTGGTGCTTAATTTTATCGATCAATGAAATACCTAATGTTTGATATATAATAAATTTTCCATCCCTTTTTATAGATAGACGAATCGGTTCGATAATAAATATTCCCTTTTTTATCAATTCTGTAAGAGCTAGATCCTTCTGAATTAGCATTGCATCCAGATGCATCTCTCTTTTTTGAATCGAGGATATAGCAATTTTCCTTGGATTTATCAGTCTAAGTAGGAGACAATATACCTTAATATTATTGATCATTCTTTGATTCAAGGAGTCATCCCATCTTAATTGAAAAAGGAAATATTTTTTCAGGAAGAAATCTAGTTCTGCTTCCTTCTTTTTCTTGGATTGTTTTTTCTTTTTACCTTTTTTAAGGTCTGATCTCGCGTAATTGTCTTCAACATTTTTTTTTTTGTTTTGTTTTCGTAGATCTGATCCAAGATTTTCTTGTCCCTGTTGTTCGTTTTTTTCTTGGTTGGAATTTTCTAATTTAAGATAATCTTGTTGATTAGATGATATCTGAAGATTTTTTTTTTTATTTTGATTTATGTTTATGCTTTTATTTTGACTAAAATTCTCATAGAAATGAAAATGAAAAAGAAGTAATTTGATTGGTATGTTCCATGGTGTAATCTTATATGCATCAAAAAGTGGCACAAATTCCGGGAAGAACCAAGGTTCTAGATTTGATATGGTACGATAAACCTTTTCTTGATTCATTCCCATCCAATCAAAAAAGTGTTTTTTTTGATTGGATGGTTTAATTCCTTGATGAATTGTAGGAGAAAAAATATCTTTTTTTTTCAATTTTTTGATAATTTTGTTTTCAGTCTTAGTATTTTTCTCAATTTTGGTACTGATATGCGTATTGGTCCAGGTCTCGATGTTGATATTTTTTCTAAGACAAAAATGGAGAATTCTACAACCAAAATATTTTCTATCCAGATTTTTATGTGTAGCAATAATATATTCCTTTTCTAGATAATTACTAATAGCTATACTTACCAATACATAAAATGATTCGGGTTTCAGTGTATTGAAATTGTATGGAATTTCTTGGTCTCCCTTTACTTGTAATGTTGATTCATAAATATATGAGTCCTTCCTATTCCCATAATTCATATATTTATGTGATAAAAGATCATATCTGTAGTGTTTTTTAAATTTTTCTTTTTGTTGACTCGTCAATGAATCCACTGCCACTGCATAGTAATTTTGTTTCATGTAATGAATTAATTGGTCTTTTTCTTTTTTATGTGAATCAAATTTCATTGATTTTTTATTTTGAATCGTAGAACGTTGGTTGATTCTATTTCGCCATTTTTGGGGTACTAATCGAGACCATTTTGTCTGAGATAAATTGTATTGATAATGGCCCTTTAACCAGTTTTTCCATTCATTCATTCCAAACTTATGAATTTTCTTTTGCTTTGATTTGGAATCAAATATTCCTCGTGTCATACAATAATCCTTTATTTTATCCTTAATAAAAGGATGGGTCTTGGGATATTTAAGTACAGATCTCAAGTGATACTTGTTAAGTAATTGGGTTTGTGATAATTTGTAAAATACATATGCTTGGGACAAGGAGGATAAGTCATAAAAATAATATATATTTGAATTATTATTACTGATATTAGTATTAGAAAACGATTTTTTTATAGTCGAAATAAAGTTCATTGTATTTTGATCTGTTTCATTAATTCCTTCTTGATTTGTTTTATCGTTGTAAATCGATTTTGTGAAAATTTTTTTTGTTGATTCAAAGAAAAGTTGTGCATTGATCCTAAAAATGGTGATCATACGTAGAAAGATATCTATGTATATTTTTTCAATGAATGATTTCATAAAAAATTTTAATTTACGTATAAATCGGATCTTTTTTCTTTTAAATATCTGCAAAATATCTTTCTGCAATTCCGATTTTTTATCATCACAAGTTAGAACTATTTTTTTCTTGTCTTTTGTTTTTGTGATTCGTTCTAGTTCTATTTGATTCCTGATTGTGACTGTCCTATCAGCAAGATCCTTTATTTTTTTTTCTATGAGTGAAAAATTTGCCCAATTCATGGATCGAATTCGAATGGTCGATTCGCGAATAATCTTATTTTTTATTTTAGAATCTCTTACATTTTCATTCGGTTCATATACTTTTACCTTCCTCAATTCAAATAAGGAAATGGGGTTTACTTTTTCAAGTTCTTTCATTTTTTCTTTTATAACTAGAACTATTTTGATAACCCATCTTTTTTTTTCTTTTAAAACTTTTAGAACGAAAAAAAATTTCTTTTTTACTTTTCTAATTCTTTTTTGGAGTTCTTTATAAATAGGTTCAAAAAAAGAAAGTCGTTTTCGGGGAGAACCAAAAGGAACTTCTGCTTCCATTCCCAAAATTGTTAAAAAGCAAAAATTTTGTTTTTTTCCTTTTTTTCTCATTGGATCTCTATGATGAGATCGTATTTCAGATCTTCGCCAAGGTTTAAGACAGAAAGGAAATAGAATCTTTATCTGAATACCGTCTGTTAACCAATCTTTGGGAAATTCTGTTTCCGATAATTGAACACCATTATAGGTGCATTTAACATGCATTTCTCTGTTCCATTCCTTCAAATCTTCATACCACTCGGGGAATTGGAATAATAACATACGGCCAATATTTTTAGCTATTATCAATGAGGGCAATATAATGTATTTTCTAAGAAAGGATTGGGTTACTAACATCGAACCTCTTATTGGTTGAGCAAATATAATGCTATCCCAAGTTTCTGATATTGCTATCCGTTCATTTTCCTCTTTTTTCTCCTTTTCTTTTGTCTCTTCCTCCTCAAAATCGGAAATTTTCAAT